GATTCTAGATCTACTAACAGAAATTCAATGCGTAATCTCAGCATTCAATGTGTATTCCTGAATAATCTCATTTTTCAATTATTCAACTATTTTCTTTTACCAAGTTCAATGTTAGCCAGATTAGTCAACATTTATATGTTTCGATGCAACAACAAGATGTTATTTGTAACAAGTAGTTTTGTTGGTTGGTTAATTGGTCACGTTTTATTCATGAAATGGGTTGGGTTGGTATTAGTCTGGATACGGCAAAATCACTCTATTAGATCTAATGTACTTATTCGATCTAATAAGTACCTTGTGTCAGAAGTGAAAAATTCTATGGCTCGAATCTTTAGTATTTTCTTATTTATTACCTGTGTCTACTATTTAGGCAGAATACCGTCATCCATGGTTCTCAAAGAAACCTCAGTAACGGAAGAAAGGGAGGAAAGCAGAGAAGAAACAGATGTAGAAATAGAAAAAACTTCCGAAACGAAGTGGACTAAAGAGGAAGAGGAGTGGACTAAAGAGGAAGAGGAACAAGAGGGATCCACCGAAGAAGATCCTTCTCCTTCCCTTTTTTCGGAAGAAAAGGAGGATCCGGACAAAATCGATGAAGATGAAACGGAAGAGATCCGAGTGAACGGAAAAGAAAAAACAAAGGATGAATTCCACTTTCACTTTAAAGAGACATGCTATCAAAATAGCCCAGTTTATGAAACTTCTTATCTGGATGGGAATCAAGAAACTTCGAAGTTAGAAATACTTAAAAAAAAAGAAAAGAAATTAGTAAATACAAACTTTCTTGTGACTCGTCTTTTCGACTATAAACGATGGAAACGCCCGTTTCGATATTTAAAAAACAATAAATTTGAAAATAGTATAATAAATGAAATGTCACAATATTTTTTTTTTTCGTGTCAAGATAATGACAAAAAAAGAATATCGTTTACCTACCCACCCAGTTTAAAAACGTTTTTTGAAATGCTAGAAAGAAAGATACATTTTTTCAGATCAGTAGAATCGGTAGATTCAATCTTTGATGAACTAACAAATTCATGGATTTCTAAAACTGAACAAAACAAAAACAAACTAAGAACTGAGTTTCTAAATAGACTAGAAGGTGTAGAAAAAGGATTTCTTTGGCTAGATGTATTAACTAGATTGCGTATTGATCAAAAAGAATATTTAGGACAAAAAATTGATCCCTTCTTAAATGGTCCCTATCGTGGAGCAACAAAAAGAATATTTTTATTACCACTCCTTAGTGAAAGTTTCATAAAAAAAAGCCCAGAGGCTCCTTTTATAAATAAAATACATGCTCTTATTCTTTCTAATAATTTTCTAGAATTTGAAGATATAATGAATATATCTGATAATAAAAGAAAAGCAGTATCTGTGGGAATAAAGGAAATTCGTAAAAAAATACCTCGACGGTCATACAAATTAATTGACGAGTTTGAACGACAAGAAAGAGAATATGAAGCAGTCGTATTAGACGATCCTGGAATGCGGTCAAGAAAATCAAGATTTGGAGTAGTTTTTACTATAAATGAGCCCACTTATACTAATTACGATTACGAACCCGAACAATTTTTTTTGATGCATTATTCACAACAACCTGACTTTCGTCGAAATATAATCATGGGCTCTATGCGCGCTCAAAGGCGTAAAATACCTACTTTAAAACTGTCTCAAGCAAATGCACATTCCCCGCTTTTCTTGTATAGACTCAATAAATCAATTCTTTCTTATTTTGATATCTTTACACTGATTAAACGCATTTTCCGAAATTGGATGAAAAAAACTAACCAATTTGAGCTTTCAGAAAAAAAGGATAAAAATGAGAAGTATAAAAGAGAAGCAACAATAGGGATTGAAATAGCAGCAGAACCTCCCAACCGTATTCTAACTCCTCAAATAACAAGGAGTTGTCTATTAATAATACAATCAACTCTTAGGAAATATATTATATTACCCTCATTGATAATAGCTAAAAATATCGGCCGTATCTTATTATTTCAATTTCCCGAATGGTCTGAGGATTTTAAAAATTGGAATAAGGAAACGCATGTTAAATGCACTTATAGTGGTGTTCAACTATCCGAAAAAGATTTGCCAAAAAACTGGTTAAGTGAAGGTATTCAGATAAAAATCTTATTTCCGTTCTATCTGAAACCTTGGTATAGACCGCAATCCGAATTCCCTCAAATGGAAAAATTAAAAAAAAAAAAAGAAAAAAAATATTATTTTTTAACTGTGTGGGGGAGGCCGGCCAAACAGCCCTTTGGTTCACCCCAAAACCAACCTTCTTTTTTTGTACCCATTTTTAAGGAACTCATAAAAAAAATGATAAAATTAAAAACAAATTGTTTTTTAATTTTTAAAATATTCAAAGAAATAAAAAACTGGATTAACAAAAGTGGTCTAGTTCTAACGAAACTAATAAATGGCCCCTCAAAAAAAAATAGAATTCTTTTATTTGGATTGAGCGAACTAGATAAATGGGATGAAACCAAAAACGAAAAAGATTTGATAAAAAACAATCAGATAATTCGCGAATCACCCATTCCAACTCGATCTAAAAATTGGACAAAACATTCGCTAACAGAAAAAAAAATGCAAGATATAACTATTAGAACAAGCACAATCCGAAATCAATTAGAAAAAAGAATAAATGAGAAGAAAAAAGATTTTAGAACTCCTGATAATAGGGTTAACAAAAAAAGGCATGCCGTAACAAGATTAGAATTAAAAAAAATCAAAAAGATTTGGCAAATAGTAAAAAAACTCATTTCTCGATTAATCTTTAACTCGCAGTATTTTATACAATTTTTTATTGTAAGAATATACATTTATATCCTCCTAGTTATTAATATAATAAGGATCAAAGGACAACTTGTTGTTGATTTTGAATCAAAAAAAAACAAAATGGATAAGTCCAATTACAATAATGAAGCAAACAAAAAAGAAACCAAAATTGAATTTAGAAACTTTAGACAGTCCTCTTTTTATATTAGTAATAAAAATTCAAAATTATTTTTTGACTTATCCTCTTTATCACAAGCATATGTAGGGTATAAATTAGCACAAAGCCGCATTTTTAACTTATACCACTTAAAATTCAGATCCGCCCTTCAATATCATGAAATAGCTCTTTTTCCTAACGCTAAACTAAAGGATAATTTTGGAGTACAAAGAATACTTGATTTGGAATTAACAGATAAAAAACCTCTTACTTCGGGAATAACTCAATGGAACGTCTGGTTACAGAATCGTTATCAATCTAAGATATCTCATATTCGATGGTCGGGATTGGTACCGAAAAAATGGAAAAAAAACGAGAATCGCCACTCTATAAGACAAAATGAAAAAACGGATTTATCAAAATGGGATTTAGATGAAAAAGATGGGTTAATTCGTTATGAAAAGCAAATTACGGATTATGGATTAAACTCATTATCAAATCACAAAGGAAATTTCCAAAAAAATTATCGAAATGATCTCTTATCATATAAATCTATTAGTTCGAATATTTTTGTTTTACCATCACAAGTAAACAACAATCAAAAAATATCCTATAATTACAACACAAATAAAAAAACACTTTTTATCCTCGGAGATAACAATTCTTTAGGTGAAAAAGTTATTACAGATATGGATCAATCTTTTTTTTATTACAGAATTCTCCATTTGTGTCTTAGAAAAAGGGTCGATATTGAAGCCTGGATCCAGACCAATCCTCAGAATACTAAGATACGTAATTATCAACTAATTGAACAACTCAATAAAACCACTCTTATTGATTTGACAACTCACCAAACTCAGCAAACTAATCCAAGGATTCAAAACTTTTTCAATTGGCTGGGAATGAATGACGAATTTCCTATTTTGAATGAAGAACTTTGGTTTTTACCAGAATTGATACTGCTTTATAATGTATATAAACTAAAACTATGGATCATACCAATCAAATCACTTCTTTTCAATTTGACTGAAAAGAAACGTTTGAGTGATAAAACTAATATCGTTCTAAAGCAAAAATGGAATCTTGTATCCGTTCTCTTAAACCAAGAAAAAGATGTTTCAGACTGGGGTGATTTTTTAGTCTATAGTGTGGAATCAGACATAAAAAAACGTATAACCGAAAACAATATAGAAGAAGACCTCGATTTTTTACTAACAAGTCATTTGCTTGTTCAATTGAGATGGTCTTTTTTTTTCAATTTAACACTAATGAAAAATATCAAAATATATTGTCTCCTGCTTAGCTTGCGAAATCCAAGAGAAAGTGCTCTATCTGCTATTCAAAGAGGAACAATAAATCTAGATATAATGCCGAGTCATAAGTATGTTACAGACTGGATGGAAAGGGGAGTATTCTTTATTGAACCCCTTCGTATGTCTATAAATAATCCTGGACAATTTCTTATGTATCAAACCATACGGATTTCTTTAGTTCAGAAGAAGAATTATCAAATTAATCCAAGGTATCCAGAAAAAATGGATTTTGCAAAATCCATTGCACACGAGCAAAAATTTTTTGGAAATCTAGACAGAAAAAATTCTAGTTTGCTTGTTCGTGAAACTATTTTATCGCCGCGACGTCGAAAAGAGTTAAGAATTCTAATTTCGTTCAATTCAAAAAAAACCAAAGGTATAGATCTAAATCTGGTATTCGGCAATAGAAAAAATGTCAAAATTTATGGTCCAGTTTTGGTTGAAAGCAACCATCTTGATAGATTAAAGTTTTTTCTTTGGCCAACTTGTCAATTAGAGGATTTAGTTTGTATGAATCGTTATTGGTTTAATACCAATACTGGGAGTTTTTTCAGTATGTTAAGAATACATATGTATCCACAATTCTAAATGTATCAAACGCATGATAAGATATTTTTCTATAGAATGAATCAAATACGAAACGGAGTTGGAGTATTAATTATTTTATTTTCAAAATTTTAATAAAACTAAAAAGTCCATAATGAAAAAAAAAAATATACCAGATTTAAGTGTCCAACATTATTATTACTGATCCATAAAATTCATATTTTTTAAAAGTTGGAGAAAATTTGCTTTTATGCTAAAGAATTCCGTTTACTCAGTTATTTCCCCAAAACAAAAAAAAAAAGATGAAACTAAGGGATCCGTTGAATTTCAAGTAGTTAATTTCACTCAGCAAATCCGAAGACTTACTTCACATTTGGAATTGCACAGAAAAGATTATTTATCTCAGAGAGGTCTAAAGAAAATTCTGGGAAAACGTCAACGCCTGCTGGCTTATTTGTCAAAAAAAAATGGAATACGTTATAAAGAATTAATTGATCGACTGGATATTCGGGAACCAAAAATTCGTTAATTTCAAGAACTTACATTAATTTTTTTTGTTTTCGGCAATTCCTAGAAAACTGAATCAAGGAACAACCTATGAATGTACCAATTATAAGAAATGAACTTATGGTAGTAAATATGGGCCCTCACCACCCATCAATGCACGGTGTTCTTCGACTCATCATTACTCTAGATGGTGAAGATGTTGTTGACTGTGAACCAATATTGGGGTATTTACACAGAGGGATGGAAAAAATTGCAGAAAATAGAACAATTATACAATATTTACCTTATGTAACTCGTTGGGATTATTTAGCTACTATGTTCACCGAGGCCATAACCGTAAATGCACCAGAACAGTTAGGAAATATTCAAGTACCTAAGCGGGCCAGTTATATAAGAGTAATTATGTTAGAATTAAGTCGTATAGCTTCTCATTTATTATGGCTTGGCCCTTTTATGGCAGATATTGGTGCGCAAACTCCCTTTTTTTACATTTTCCGAGAACGAGAATTAATCTATGATCTGTTCGAAGCTGCTACCGGTATGAGATTAATGCATAATTTTTTTCGTATCGGCGGAGTTGCCGCTGATTTACCGCATGGGTGGATAGATAAATGCAGTGATTTCTGTGACTATTTTTTAACCGGAATTGCGGAATATCAAAAACTTATTACACGCAATCCCATTTTTTTAGAACGTGTTGAGGGAGTAGGAATTGTGAGTGGAGAAGATGCATTAAATTGGGGTTTGTCGGGCCCAATGCTGCGAGCTTCCGGAATAGACTGGGATCTTCGTAAAGTTGATCATTATGAGTGTTATGACGAATTTGATTGGGAAGTCCAATGGCAAAAAGAAGGAGATTCGTTAGCTCGCTATTTAGTAAGGATCAGTGAAATTGAGGAATCTATCAAAATTATTCAACAAGCTTTGGAAGGAATTCCGGGAGGACCTTATGAAAACTTAGAAATACGATGTTTTGATAAAGTACGCGATTCCCAATGGAATGATTTTGAATATCGCTTCATTAGTAAAAAAACCTCTCCTACTTTTGAATTGTCGAAACAAGAACTTTATGCGAGAGTCGAAGCCCCAAAGGGCGAATTGGGAATTTTTCTCCTAGGCGACGGGAAAATCTTTCCTTGGAGATGGAAAATTCGCCCGCCGGGTTTTATCAATTTGCAAATTCTTCCTCAGTTAGTTAAAAGAATGAAATTGGCTGATATTATGACGATACTGGGTAGTATAGATATCATTATGGGAGAAGTTGATCGTTGAAATGATAATTGATACAACAGAAGTACAAGATATCACCGGGTTTTCAAAATGGGAATCCTTAAACGAGGTGTATGAGATCATATGGATGCTTATCCCGATTTTGACTGTTATAGTAGGAATCACAATAGGTGTACTAGTAATTGTGTGGTTAGAAAGAGAAATAGCGGCGGGGTTACAACAACGTATTGGACCAGAATATGCTGGACCTTTTGGAATTCTCCAAGCTTTAGCAGATGGTACAAAACTTCTTTTCAAAGAAAACCTTCTGCCATCTAGAGGCGATATTTATTTATTCAATCTCGGACCAGCGATAGCAGTCATATCAATTCTATTAAGTTATTCAGTAATTCCTTTTGGCTATCATCTTGTTCTAGCCGACCTAAATATTGGTGTTTTTTTATGGATTGCCGTTTCAAGTATTTCTCCGATTGGACTTCTTATGTCAGGATATGGATCAAATAATAAATATTCTTTTTTAGGTGGTTTAAGGGCTGCTGCTCAATCGATTAGTTATGAAATACCATTAACTCTATGCGTGTTATCAATATCTCTACGTGCGAGTCGTTAAAACATTTTCCCTATTTTTCTTTTCGTTGGAAAGAAATCGCTTCATGTTTTTGTTCATTAACCCGACTGATGAACACAATCAGATAGTTCTATGAGTGAAAAAAAAACAGCTTAGAAATTTGCAGTAAAAATAGTAAGCCTCATTTCCTATGTATAAGGAGTAAACAGAAGCAAATATAAACAATTCACAATGTTTATCCCAAGATCGGTTGATCGATCATCCTGCTTTGAAGCGGGTTTAAAACAACAACCAACTTTATGAGTTTTTCACTATCGTTTGTATGTATTACCATAATAGGGAGTTGATAAAAACTGAGTGGGTGGTTAGAAATACAAAGGTACACAAAGGATTAGTAATAGAGATTATGCAAATTATACAAACAAGCATTTACGCATAAAAGGAACACTCATTGGGGCTTTAAGTTGGTAGAAATGATCCGGTAGTACTTCCCACGATTCCGATCCAGAGTATGTCCCTATCCACTGAAAAAAAAAACTATCAGGAACGAAAAAATCCTTTTTGAAAAGACCCCCTTTTTTCCTTGAGAAAGAAGAAAAAGAAGAATAGGAGCGAACAAAATAGAAAGAATGCAATTCCAATACAAAAGAGCGATCTTTTTTAAGATTTAATTATGTAATTTTTTTCGTAATCGAAAATGCTGGGTTGAAATAGTTATATATATTACTAATAGGAGTATTTTATTGACGGATTAAGTTATTACTCAAAAAATATTGAAATTTAAAAATGAAAGTAAAGGATGAGATTAATTCAGAAATACTTTTTGTATAGCAGACGGAATTACATTGGACTAATTCGGGGCTTTTGAATATATTTTGACTCTATCTAGCATACAAACAAGTATATCACGTTAAATAATACTAACCTAGTCCTTAAATTTATTTAGGTTCCTCGAGGAGCCGTATGAGGTGAAAATCTCATGTACGGTTCTGGAATAGCGATAGTAACAGTAATGTTATCACCGACTATGATTATCTAATAGTTCAAGTACAGTTGATATAGTTGAAGCACAGTCAAAATATGGTTTTTGGGGATGGAATTTGTGGCGTCAACCTATAGGGTTTATCGTTTTTCTAATTTCGTCCCTAGCAGAATGTGAGAGGTTACCCTTCGATTTACCAGAAGCAGAAGAAGAATTAGTAGCAGGTTATCAAACAGAATATTCCGGTATTAAATTTGGGTTATTTTTTGTTGCGTCCTATCTAAATCTATTAGTTTCCTCATTTTTTGTAATAGTTCTTTACTTGGGCGGTTGGAATCTCTCTATTCCATATATATTAAGTCCGGAACTTTTTGAAAAAGCAGGCGGTGTCTTTGGAACAATCATTAGTATTTTGATTACATTAGTTAAAACTTATTTGTTTTTGTTCATTCCTATTACAACAAGATGGACTTTACCTCGGCTCAGAATGGACCAATTATTAAATCTTGGATGGAAATTTCTTTTACCTATTTCTCTCGGTAATTTATTATTAACAACCTCGTTCCAACTCCTTTCACTCTAACCACGCGAGTCTATACTTAGACTTATCTCAAACAAGAGAAGGAAACAATCATCAAATTATTCATAACTATTCACGATATGTTCCCTATGGTAACTGGGTTCATCAATTATGGTCAACAAACAGTACGAGCTGCAAGGTACATCGGTCAAGGTTTTATGATTACTTTATCCCACGCAAATCGTTTCCCTGTAACGATTCAATATCCCTATGAAAAATTGATTCCATCAGAACGTTTCCGCGGTCGAATTCACTTTGAATTTGATAAATGTATTGCTTGTGAAGTATGTGTTCGCGTATGCCCTATAAATTTACCTGTTGTTGATTGGAAACTACAAACTAGGATCCGAAAAAAACAATTGCTTAATTACAGTATTGATTTTGGAATCTGTATATTTTGTGGTAATTGCGTTGAGTATTGCCCTACAAATTGTTTATCAATGACTGAAGAATATGAGCTTTCTACGTATGATCGTCACGAATTGAATTATAATCAAATTGCTTTGGGTCGTTTACCATCGGCATTAATGGACGATTACACAATTCGAACAATTTTGAATACGCCTCAAATAAAAAATGGCTAAACCCCTTTTTATTTTTCGAAAAAAAAAAAAATTAGAATTACGAATGTACTCTTTTGATCTAAACTAAAAGAATTTTTTTTGAACTACCAAGTTGAACCTCAAAAAATAATGAGATTGGCGCAATTATTGGACCTATATCAATAGACATCTATTCTTTCAATTAAAAATATCCCGGATAATTTTACTTTTTCCTGGTCTGATCAATAAGGGCATGAAACATTTCTATTTTTTTATTTCTTATTTTATATTATATAATGGATTTACCGGGACCAATACATGATTTTTTGTTAATCTTTCTAGGATCAGGTCTTATATTAGGAGGGCTAGGAGTAGTATTATTTACTAATGCAATTTTTTCCGCCTTTTCATTAGGATTAGTTCTTGTTTGTATATCCTTATTCTATATTTTATCAAATTCCCATTTTGTAGCTGCTGCCCAACTTCTTATTTATGTGGGAGCTATAAATGTTTTAATCATATTTGCTGTGATGTTTATTAATGGGTTAGAACACTACAAAGATTTCCAGTTTTGGACTGTTGGAGATGGAGTTACTTCAGTAGTTTGTACAAGTATTTTTGTTTCACTAATTACTACTATTTTAGATACGTCATGGTACGGGATTATTTGGACTACAAGATCAAATCATATCGTAGAACAAGATTTGATAAGTAATAGTCAACAAATTGGGATTCATTTATCAACAGATTTTTTTCTTCCATTTGAACTTATTTCAATAATTCTTTTAGTTGCTTTGATAGGGGCAATTGCGGTAGCTCGTCAATAATAAAGCTTTCAAACGTTCGTAGCTAAGAAATCCTTTTAATTCAATCTAGTACCTATTCTTAATATTAGCACTATAGGTCTTTGTACTTCTTCATTGCTTTTTAGATTCTAGTCAATAGAATAAATTGAGTTGTTGTTGATATTGAAATGAATCAAGATTGATAAGGAGTTGGTCAATGATGCTCGAATATGTACTTGTTTTGAGTGCCTATTTATTTTCTATCGGTATCTATGGATTGATCACGAGCCGGAATATGGTTAGAGCCCTTATGTGTCTTGAACTTATCTTAAATGCAGTTAATATAAACTTCGTAACATTTTCCGATTTTTTCGATAGCCGCCAATTAGTAGGGGATATTTTCTCAATTTTTGTCATAGCTATTGCAGCCGCTGAAGCAGCTATTGGACTAGCAATTATTTCGTCAATTTATCGTAATAGAAAATCAACTCGCACTAATCAATCAAATTTGTTGAATAAATAATATACATTTTCAAAATTGAATCGTTTCAAATAAAAAAATTATTATTCAGTAAGTCCAATTAGTATGTATGATATTAAATATGGATTCATATCCCTGTTTACGAAGATGTACTAAATAAAAGTATCTTGACGCTTTCGCATAAGCTGATCCATAAATCATTTTTGTATCAAAATTTTGGTAAATCATTGATTCATCTGATAGCTAAATACATGATTCATGTATAAGTTTATTAGATCGAAAATTTATGACGTTCAAAAATTTAGAGATTCAATGTCACATTCAGTAAAAATTTATGATACATGTATAGGATGTACTCAATGTGTTCGAGCCTGCCCCACAGATGTATTAGAAATGATACCGTGGGACGGGTGTAAAGCTAAACAAATAGCCTCTGCTCCAAGAACAGAAGACTGTGTTGGTTGTAAACGATGTGAATCTGCCTGTCCAACGGATTTCTTGAGTGTTCGAGTTTATTTATGGCATGAAACAACTCGTAGCATGGGTCTAGCTTATTGATACGTTCAAAAAAAAAAATAGCACTAATCCATTTTTTTACCGACAAAAACCCGTGCTTAAAATAATATATAGTTTCCATTTCTTTTTTTTTTAGTACGGGTTTTTTATGGTCTAAATGTATCTTATCTTTACCATGAACTTTTTTCCTTGGTTAACACTAATTGTATCTTTTCCGATATCTGCCGGTTCTTTAATTTTCTTTCTCCCTCAAAAAGGCAATAAAATAATAAGGTGGTACACTATATGTATATGTATCTTAGAGCTCCTTCTAATGACCTATGCATTCCGTTATCATTTCCGATTCGACGACCCTTTAATACAACTGGCAGAGGAGTATAAATGGATACGTTTTTTTTCTTTTTACTGGAGATTAGGAATAGATGGACTTTCTATAGGACCCATTTTATTAACAGGATTTATTACTACTTTAGCTACTTTAGCGGCTTGGCCAGTTACTCGCGATTCACGCTTTTTTCATTTCTTGATGTTAGCAATGTATAGTGGCCAAATAGGATCATTTTCTTCCCGAGACCTTTTACTTTTTTTCATCATGTGGGAGTTAGAATTAATTCCTGTTTATTTACTTGTATCATTATGGGGAGGAAAGAAACGTCTATACTCAGCTACCAAATTTATTTTGTACACTGCGGGAGGTTCCATTTTTCTGTTAATGGGAGTTCTGGGTATTGGTTTATATGGTTCCGTGGAACCAACATTAAATTTTGAAATATTAGCTAATCAATCCTATCCTGTGGGATTGGAAATAATATTCTATATTATATTTCTTATTGCTTTTGCTGTCAAATTACCGATTCTACCCCTACATACCTGGTTACCAGATACCCACGGGGAAGCACATTACAGTACTTGTATGCTGTTAGCTGGGATTTTATTAAAAATGGGAGCATATGGGTTGGTTCGGATCAATATGGAATTATTACCCCGCGCTCATTCGATATTTTCTCCATGGTTAATACTAATAGGTACACTCCAAATAATCTATGCAGCTTTAACATCTCTTAGCCAACGGAATTTAAAAAAACGAATAGCCTATTCTTCTGTATCGCATATGGGTTTCATAATTATAGGAATCGGTTCTATTACTGATACGGGCCTTAACGGAGCTCTTTTACAAATAATCTCTCATGGTTTTATTGGTGCTGGGCTTTTTTTCTTGGCAGGAACGAGTTATGATCGAATACGTCTTGTTTATCTCGATGAAATGGGTGGGATAGCTATCTTAATGCCCAAAATATTCACGATGTTCAGTATATTATCAATGGCTTCACTTGCATTACCGGGCATGAGTGGTTTTGTTGCGGAATTAATAGTATTTTTTGGACTAATTACTAGTCAAAAATATCTTTTAATGACAAAAATACTAATTACTTGTGTAATGGCACTAGGGATGATATTAACTCCTATTTATTTATTATCTATGTTACGCCAGATGTTCTATGGATACAAGCTATTTAATGTTCCAAATTTATATTTTTTTGATGCGGGACCACGAGAATTATTTGTTTCCATTTCCATCTTTTTACCTATAATAGGTATTGGTATTTACCCGGATTTCGTTTTTTCATTATCAGTTGATAAGGTTCAAAGTATTTTATGGAAATATTTTTATAGATAAGTTTTGTAAAAAAATCTATATATATTTTATTTTATTGTGCGTTATACAATAAAAAAGATCCACTGTTGACTTATATTAACTTAACTAATTAATAGAAACCGAACTAGAACTGGATATATTTAGTTTTTCTGAGAGCCATTTGAATCAAGTATTCTATTGATTCAAACGGCTCTTGACGACTGCAACTAAGATTTCCTAGATTTTTTTATCTACCGCATTTTATATCTCTAATCGGTAGACCCTTTTTTATTCAAGTAGATGTTAATTGAAATGAACCATAACTATGTAGCCCTATTCCTAACAGATTGACCCCAAAATAGCATATCCAAATTATAATAAAGCCCATAGAAGCTACAATTGCGGAATTTTCAACTTTTATATTTGTATTTGTTCGAGTATGTAAATAAATCGCGAATATAGTCCACGTAATAAAGGCCCAAGTTTCTTTTGGGTCCCAATTCCAATATGATCCCCAGGCCTCATTAGCCCAGACTGCTCCGGAAAGAATCCCTATAGTTAAAAAGAGAAACCCTAGACTAATAACACGATAACTCCAATGATCCAATTGTTGAATCAATTGGGATCGATAAAAATTTTTAGCCGAATCAAACGAGGTGCTTTGTAAAACATTCCTTCTTTTATTCATGTATTGGATCTGACCAAAGTAAAATAACTCAGTAAAAAAAAAATGGCTGTTAGCAAAAATTTGGATATCTTTTCTAAATGTAACGACTAGAAGAGATACTGATAATAATGATCCACATAAAAGAGCTGCATAACCCAATAACATCATACTTACATGCATCATTAACCACTGGGATTGAAGAGCCGGTACTAATACTGTAGATTGATGCATTTTAGTTAATAGACTCGAAGTGGCAAATGCTTGAGTAAAAATAGCACTCGGTGCAGTTATTACGCGTAATTTTTTTTTTTTTAAATATGGAAACATATGAATAATGGAGAAACTCCACGCAAGGAAAATTAATGATTCACATAAATCACTTAATGGAAAATGTTGTGAATAAATCCAACGAATAAGTAATAATCCTGTTAGACAGAAAAAAATTGCTATTAGACCTCTTTCAGACGAATTTGAGAGTCCTTTTATTTCATCGACAACTAAGCTTATCAAATAAATTGTAATTACAATTGAAACAAGGGAAAAAGAAATATGAGTTAATATATGTTCTACAGTAAAAAATATCATATCCATTTTTAAAATAAGGTATCGGGATTGAATTCATTATAGGACTTATTGTATCTCTTTTAGAAGAGAATATGCCGCCACTCGGATTCGAACCGAGATGCTCAAGCACTGCTTCCTAAGAGCAGCGTGTCTACCAATTTCACCATAGCGGCTTACTTAAAATGATAATAAGTTATTATTATTCAAGTGTCGAGATTTAATGAGTTAATTAAATGCTCTAAACTGTTGTTAGTAAATGCCCAAATTAGTGAACTTGATAGTGAGGTTTTTTCCGATCTTTTATGTTCTTCATTGTTGTATTTTTAAAGAATAAATAAAAAAACCTACCTCCTATCGTAGGGAATCAATCAAATCATAAAAAAGATTGTGCGAAAGGGAGGGGTCGATGGGGGAACTAAAAATCCCCACTAGATAGAAGGTTTCAACTCGGTTATTTGGAGTCTGTTTTATCATTTCGGAGGTGGGAATTTTTAGTTCGCAACAAAATATTGCCTTTAGGATTTTTTATACCATATAGAATAGTCAAAAAGTTCCATGTATGTTTTACTAGGTATTGCATTAGATAATAAAAATTTTGTAGTCATATTCTACACTAAATTAACATTTGATTTGCCTGATTCCGATTATTAGAATCTTTTATTATTTAGGTGTCGGTACAAAAAAACTTTTTGAATTACCAGTCGAAATGGATTTAGCTAATGAAAAGGCTTTTAATGCTACCCAATATCCCTTCTTTTTCCACAAACTTTTATGAATACGCTTTTTTGCCAGAGAAGTACGTTTTTTTGGAACTGCCATTCAAAATTTAAGAGGTTTTTCAATAATATCGTTGGATGTGAAAGACATCTCTTGCTCAAAACAAATTCTTCTTCATTATCTATCTCGCCATAGATGATACCCTACTAACCTCAAACAAAAAAATAATAGGTCTCTGAAAATTACAGAAAATCTTGCTAAGGAGAAAAATGAATAGGTGAAAAGGTAGGTTTAAGTTACTAAAATGAAAAAAAAAAGTTTACACGTTTTTTTAGCTCAGTTTTTTAGTCAGTTATACCTAAAATCAAATTCATCGAACAATTTACGAACCCAACTGTGACCTCCTAATATTTTATTATACAATTTTCTATTAATATTAATTAGCCTAGTTCAAAGAAAAAATATACCCAATTTTTTCATTTTTATTTGTTTTTTATTTGAAATAAAACAGTTACATAAGTATTCCAGTTTCACAAATAAATAAGTTCCTTATGTTATTTGACCAATTTGTACTTCTTGATTTGATGAAGTATTGAATATTGTTTGATGAAGTATTGAATATTGAAGAAACAATGAGAATAATTCAGAATAATAATTTTGTAGTTCTTAACCTATCTTTTCTTTATTTTTCTTCTTTTACAATTAGATAGGATCTGGTGAATTAGAAACCATTTTAAAAGAATTTTTTTTTATGGAACATACATATCAATATGCATGGATCATACCTCTCCTTCCACTTCCCGTTCCTATGGGAATAGGACTAGGGCTTATCTTTTTTCCGACGGCAACAAAAAATCTTCGACGTATGTGGTCTTTTTATAGTGTTTTCTTGTTAAGTCTAGTTATGGTTGTATCAGCCAATCTATCTATTCAACTAATAAATAGGAGTTCTATTTATCAATATATATCCTCTTGGACTATCAATAATGATTTTTCTTTAGAGTTTGGCTGTTTGATTGATCCACTTACTTCTATTATGTCAATATTAATCACTACTATTGGAGTTTTAGTTCTTATTTATAGTGACAATTATATGTTTCATGATCAAGGATACTTGAGATTTTTTGCTTATATGAGTTTTTTCAATGCATCTATGTTGGGATTAGTTACCAGTTCGAATTTGATACAAATTTATTTTTTTTGGGAATTAGTTGGAATGTGCTCTTATCTATTAATAGGTTTTTGGTTCACACGACCCCTTGCCGCAAATGCTTGCCAAAAAGCATTTGTGACTAATCGTATTGGGGATTTTGGTTTATTATTAGGAATTTTAGGTCTTTATTGGCTAACAGGTAGTTTCGAATTTCGAGACTTGTTCGAAATATTCAATAATTTAATTTCGACTAATGAGGTCCATTTTTTATTTGGAACTTTCTGTGTCTTCTTATTATTTTCGGGTGCAGTTGCTAAATCGGCTCAATTTCCCCTTCATGTATGGTTACCCGATGCTATGGAGGGTCCTACTCCGATTTCAGCTCTTATCCATGCTGCTACTATGGTGGCAGCGGGAATTTTTCTTGTAGCTCGTCTTTTTCCCCTTTTCATAGTCATACCGTACATAATGAATTTCATATCTTTTCTCAGTATAATAACACTACTATTAGGAGCTACTTTAGCTCTTGCTCAAAATGATATTAAACGAAGTTTAGCCTATTCTACAATGTCTCAATTGGGATATATGATGTTAGCTTTAGGTATGGGGTCTTATCGAACGGCTTTGTTTCATTTGATTACTCATGCTTATTCAAAAGCATTATTATTTTTAGGATCTGGATCCATTATTCATTCAATGGAACCTATTGTTGGATATTCTCCAAATAAAAGTCAAAATATGGTTCTTATGGGTGGTTTAGTAAAATATGTCCCAATTACAAAAACTGCTTTTTTTTTAGGTACACTTTCTCTGTGTGGTATTCCACCTCTTGCTTGTTTTTGGTCCAAAGACGAAATTCTTAATGATAGTTGGTTGTATTCACAGATTGTTGGAATATTAGCTTGCTCTACGGCAGGATTAACTGCATTTTATATGTTTCGAATCTATTTACTAACTTTTGAAGGACATTTAAACATTAACTTTCAAAATTATAGTGGAAAAACAAGTAGTTTGTCCTATTCTATATCTTTATGGGGTAAAGAAAGCCCAAAAACGAAAAAACAAGAACTGAGTTTATTAACTTTATTACCAATCAATAATAATGCCGGTACTTCTTTTCTGTCGACAAACACATGTCGAATTAATGATAATGTAACCCGACTCTTTCTGAATATTACCCATTTTGATAGTAGAAAGACTTTATCCTATCCTTATGAAGTAGACAATACTATGTTATTTCCGCTGCTTCTATTGGTTTTATTTACACTTTTTGTTGGCGTCATCGGGATTCCCTTCAATCAAGAAGGAACCTATTTAGATATATTATCCAAATGGTTAAATTCATCTATAAATCTTTTACATAAAAGTTTTTATAATTCTGTGGATTGGTATGAATTTGTTAGAAATGCAACTATTTCCGTCAGTATAGCCTTTTTTGGCATATTTTTTGCATTTCTTTTATATAAACCTGTTTATTCATCTTTTAAAAATTTGAATTTAATTAATTCAGTAAGAAAAAAAGTTCCTATTAAACTTTTATTTTTAGGAGAAAAAATAATAAATTATATATATAATTGGTCATATAATCGTGGTTACATCGATTATTTTTATAAAGCAGCTTTAACCACTAGTATACGAGGATTAGCTCAATTTGCTCATTTTTTTGATAGTCGAATAGTTGATGGAATTACGAATGGAGTTGGTGTTCTGAGTTTCTTTATAGGAGAAGCACTCAAATATGTAGGAAATGGGCGGATTTCTTCTTA